AGCCGACATGAGATAACAAATCAAGTCTTTCCCTAAGATTTCGAATAGCTGTCCCGAATTCGAGTTGATTATGTTTCGTTTCTTCCTCGGAGAAAGACGATCAAACAATTCCCAATCAGGGTCCTTGCGGATCGGATCATCCGTATAGGATAAAAAAAGAAACTCCAGATATTTGCTATCTTTCTCTTTGAATGAGATCTCAATTCCAGCTACGGTTTCATTAGATATCTGACAACTAGAATCCCTCTTTTTTCCGATCCGGTTCCTCCACCACCGCGAACCCCGGTTAGATTCAGGCATGATACGCTTTTTCTTTATTGGGAGAACCCAAGTACTCTCTTGCGGATCCATGAAACGACTCTCAGAAACCTTTTTCCCTTTTGGAAGATACAGGAGCGAAACAATCAACCTATTTCTATTGGAAGACCAAAGAGATTCTTCCAATGTCTCCTTTATGGGTCCAATGAAATTCATAGGTATAGGAAGAAGCCCCATCAAATAGAGATTTTTTCTTTCGACAATCTTTCGATTGTTAATATGAGATATAAGGACCACTACTACAAGCAGTACTACACCTTTGATCGTGAAATATCGATTGCTTGTTGCACCCTGTGAATCACGTGAAAGTAGGATACTCCAAATTCGGGGGTCAAATAGTTTCATAAAACGTTCTTGGTGGAAAAGAATTTGAGTGAAAGATCCCGCTGAATCGAATTTGATCCATGAATCTAAGAAATAGTGAGAATTCTTGATCTCTCTCAATATCTCTCTCAATTCGAATATCCAGGATTTGAATTGATGTCGCTTCATTCACTCCTCCTAAAGATTTCATTTCAATTGGAATTTGGTTATTCACGATGTACGATGATGATGATCCCTGTTAAGCATCCATGGCTGAATGGTTAAAGCGCCCAACTCATAATTGGCAAATTCGTAGGTTCAATTCCTGCTGGATGCACGCCAATGGGAACATTCAATAAGTATATTGGAATTGGCTCTGTATCAACGGAATCTCATCATCCATACATAGCAAATTGGTATGTTTATGTTATATTATATTTATGTTATATTAATGAATACCATAACATATGAACAGTAAGAACTAGAATTCTTATCGATACTGGAACTCATAGGGAAGAAAATGGATTTATGGATGGAATCAAATATGCAGTATTTACAGAAAAAAGTCTTCGGTTATTGGGGAACAATCAATATACTTCTAATGTCGAATCAGGATCAACTAGGACAGAAATAAAGCATTGGGTCGAACTATTCTTTGGTGTCAAGGTAATAGCTATGAATAGTCATCGACTCCCGGGAAAGGGTAGAAGGATGGGACCTATTATGGAACATACAATGCATTACAGACGTATGATCATTACGCTTCAACCGGGTTATTCTATTCCACCTCTTATAGAGAAAAGAACTTAAAGCAAAAGACTTAATAACACGGCAATACGTTTATACAAAACTTCTACCCCGAGCACACGCAATGGAGCCGTAGACAGTCATCAAGTGAAATCCAATCCACGAAAGAATTTGATCTATGGACAGCATCGTTGTGGTAAAGGTCGTAATGCCAGAGGGATCATTACCGCAGGGCATAGAGGGGGAGGTCATAAGCGTCTATACCGTAAAATCGACTTTCGACGGAATGAAAAAGATATATCTGGTAGAATCGTAACCATAGAATATGACCCTAATCGAAATGCCTACATTTGTCTCATACACTATGGGGATGGTGAGAAGAGATATATTTTACATCCCAGAGGGGCTAGAATTGGAGATACCATTGTTTCTGGTACAGAAGTTCCTATATCAATGGGAAATGCCCTACCTTTGAGTGCGGGTTGAACTATTGATTTACGTAATTGGAAGTAACCAATTAGGTTTACGACGAAACCTAGAAATCGATCACTGATCCAATTGGAGTACCTCTACGGGATAGACCTCAACAGAAAACTGTTGAGTAACGGCAGCAAGTGATTGAGTTCAGTAGTTCCTCATAGAGAATTATTGACTCTATAGATATGGTAATATGGAGAAGACAAAATTGTTTGAAGCGCGCACAGAACCGGAAGCGCCCCTTGTTTCAAAGAGAGGAGGACGGGTTATTCACATTTCATTTGATGGTCAGAGGCGAATTGAAAGCTAAGCAGTGGTAATTAGAAAGACCCCCCGGAGAAAATAGAGATGTCTCCTACGTTACCCGTAATATGTGGAAGTATCGACGTAATTTCATAGAGTCATCCGGTCTGAATGCTACATGAAGAACATAAGCCAGATGACGGAACGGGGAGACCTAGGATGTAGAAGATCATAACATGAGTGATTCGGCAGATTTGGATTCCTATATATCCACTCATGTGGTACTTCATCATACGATTCATATAAGATCCATCTGTCTAGATATCATCATATACATCTAGAAAGCCGTATGCTTTGGAAGAAGCTTGTACAGTTTGGGAAGGGGTTTTGATTGATAAAAAAGAAGAATCTA